CACCAATTAGTAGGTATGAGAGGATTAATGTCGGATCCACAAGGACAAATGATTGATTTACCTATTCAAAGCAATTTACGTGAAGGGCTGTCTTTAACAGAATATATCATTTCTTGTTACGGAGCCCGCAAAGGAGTTGTAGATACTGCTGTACGAACATCAGATGCTGGATATCTTACACGCAGACTTGTTGAAGTAGTTCAACACATTGTTGTACGTAGAATAGACTGTGGCACCATCCAAGGAATTTCTGTAAGTCCTCGAAATGGGAGGATGTCGGAAAGAATTTTTATCCAAACATTGATTGGCCGTGTATTAGTAGACGATATATATATAGGCTCACGATGTCTTGCCGTTCGAAATCAAGATATTGGTATTGGACTTGTCAATCGATTCATAACTTTTCAAATACAACCCATCTCAATCCGAACTCCCCTTACTTGTAAGAGTACGTCTTGGATCTGCCGATTATGTTATGGTTGGAGCCCTACTCATGGTGACCTTGTCGAATTGGGAGAAGCTGTAGGTATTATTGCAGGTCAATCTATTGGGGAACCCGGCACTCAACTAACATTAAGAACTTTTCATACCGGTGGAGTATTTACAGGGGGTACTGCAAAACAGGTACGAGCCCCTTCTAATGGAAAAATAAAATTCCATGAGGATTTGGTTTATCCCATACGTACACGTCATGGGCATCCTGCTTTTCTATCTTATCTAGATTTGTATGTAACTATTAAGAGTGAGGATATTATACATAACGTGACTATTCCACCAAAAAGTTTTATTTTAGTTCAAAACGATCAATATGTAGAATCAGAACAAGTGATTGCTGAGATTCGCGCAGGAGCATACACTTTGAATTTTAAAGAGAGGGTTCGAAAACATATTTATTCTAATTCAGAGGGAGAAATACACTGGAGTACTGATGTATATCATGCACCTTTTTTTACATATAGTAATGTACATCTCTTACCAAAAACAAGTAATTTATGGATATTATCAGGAGGCTCATACAGATCTAGTGTAGTCCCTTTTTCAATCCATAAAGATCAAGATCAAATGAACGTTTATTTTCTTTCTGCCAAAGGGAAACCCATTTCTAGCTTTTCAGTAAATAATGATCAAGGGAAAGGCAAATTTCGTACTTCGGGTCTTTCTGAGAAAAAAGAAAGTGGTATTCCCGATTATTCAGAATTTAATCGAATCCTAGCTAGGGGTCATTGTAATCTCCTATTTCCTTCTATTCTCCACAAAAATTATGATTGCTTTTTATTAGCAAAAAGGCGAAGAAATAGATTCATCATTCCATTCCAATGGATTCAAGAACGAGAGAAAGAACAACAGCCTCGTTCTAGTATTTCGATTGAAATACCGATAAATGGTATTTTTCGGAGAAATAGTATTCTTGCTTATTTTGATGATGTTCAATACAGAAGAAAGAGTTCGGGAATTACTAAATACGGGGCTATAGGGGTGCATTCAATCCTCAAAAAAGAAGATTTAATGGAATATGGAGAAGTCAAAGAACTTAAGTCAAAATACCAAACGAAAGTAGATCCATTTTTTTTCATTCCCGAAGAGGTGCATATTGTACCCGAATCCTCTTCCATAATGGTACGAAATAATAGTATTATTGGAGTAGATACACGAATCGCGTTAAATACAAGAAGCCGAGTAGGCGGATTGGTCCGCATGGAGAAAAAAACAAAAAAGATTGAACTTAAAATTTTTTCTGGGGATATCCATTTTCCTGTAGAGGTGGATAAGATATTCCAACACAGCGGCATCTTGATAGCGCCCGGAGGGATAAAAAAAAAAATTAAAGAATCAAAAAACTGGAAAAATTGGATCTATGTCCAATGGATCACACCTACGAAGAAAAAATATTTTGTTTTAGTTCGACCCGTAATCATATATGAAATAGCGGACGGTATAAATTTAGAAACACTTTTTCCCCAGGATTCGTTGCAGGAAAAGGAGAATCTAAAACTTAAAGTTGTAAATTATATTCTTTATGGAAATGGTAAACCAATTTTGGGAATTTCTGGAATCCGTATTCAATTAGTTCGAACTTGTTTAGTCTTGAGCTGGGACCAAGACAACAAAAGTTCTTCGTTAGAAGAAACCCACGCTTGCTTTGTTGAAGTAAGTACAACTGGTCTGATTCAAGATTTTATAAGAATCAACTTAGTGCAACCACATATGTCTTATATACGAAAAAGAAATGATCCATTAGGCCCCGGATTAATCTCGGATTCGGATAATGGGTCAAGTCGTATCAATCCATTTTATTCTATTTATTCCACGGAAAGGATTCAACAATCACTTAGCCAAAATCAAGGAACTATTCATATGTTCTGGACTAGAAGTAAGGAATCTCAATCTTTGATAATTTTGTCATCAGCTAATTGTTTTCAAATGGGCCCATTCAACGATGTAAAACATTACAATGGGATAAAAGAATCAAGTCAAAATAATCCTCTAATTCCAATTAGGAATTCGTTAGGACCTTTAGGAACAGCCTGCCAAATTGTGAATTTTTATTACCTTTTAAAAACTCATAATCAGATCTCGGTAACTAAATATTTCCAACTTGACAATTTAAAACAGACTTTTCAAGTACTTAAAATTTTTTTACTTAAATATTATTTAATGGACGAAACCGGGAGAATTTTTAATTCCAATCCCTGCAGTAACCTCCTTTTGAATCCATTCAACTTGAATTGGTACTTTCTCCATCATAATTATTGTGAAAAAAAATCGATAATAATTACCCTTGGACAGTTTTTTTGTGAAAATGTCTGTATAGCCAAACATGGACCACACCTAAAATCGGGTCAAGTTATAAATGTTCAAATTGACTCTGTAGTAATAAGATCGGCGAAATCTTATTTGGCCACTCCAGAAGCAACTGTTCATGGACATTATGGCGAAATACTTTTCGAAGGAGATACATTAGTTACATTTATATATGAAAAGTCGAGATCTGGTGATATAACGCAGGGTCTTCCAAAAGTAGAACAAGTGTTAGAAGTGCGTTCGATTGATTCAATATCAATGAACCTAGAAAAGAGAGTTGAGGGCTGGAACGAGTGTATAACACGAATTCTTGGAATTCCTTGGGGATTCTTGATTGGTGCTGAATTAACTATAGCCCAAAGTCGTATCTCTTTGGTTAATAAAATCCAAAAGGTGTATCGATCCCAGGGTGTACAGATTCATAATAGACATATAGAAATTATTGTACGTCAAATAACATCAAAGGTCTTGGTTTCAGAAGAAGGAATGTCTAATGTTTTTTTACCCGGAGAACTAATTGGAGTTTTGCGCGCGGAACAAACGGGGCGTGCTTTGGAAGAAGCGATTTGTTACCGAGCCATATTATTGGGAATAACGAAAGCATCTTTAAATACTCAAAGTTTCATATCAGAGGCGAGTTTTCAAGAAACTGCTCGAGTTTTAGCAAAAGCCGCTCTACGCGGTCGTATCGATTGGTTGAAAGGTCTGAAAGAGAATGTTGTTCTAGGGGGGATGATACCCGTTGGTACTGGATTCAAAGGATTAGTGCACCGTTCAAGGCGACATAAAAACATTTCTTTTGAAACCAAAAAGAAGAATTTATTTGAGTGGGAAATCAGAGATATTTTGTTCCACCACAGAGAATTTTTTTATTTTTCCATTTCAAAGAATGTACATGATACATCATAACACTCATTTCTAGGATTTAATGATTCCTAAGAGCGGATTCACCCGGTTTTTCTATTTGTGTTGCAGTCATTTGATTTGGTAATAGTAATCAAAATAATAACGAATCGAATAGAAAGAATAAAAAAACCTGAATGGCTTGGATCGTGTATCAACGGCCAATCCCCGTTCGAAGAGAAGGTTCCATGGGAACAATTTTTTATTTTTAGGGTACTTCTTCTCTTTAAAGAAAAAAAAAAAGAGAAGAAGTGTGGGGAGAAATGACAAGAAGATATTGGAATATCCATTTGGAAGAAATGATGGAAGCGGGAGTTCATTTTGGTCATGGTACTAGGAAATGGAATCCCAGAATGGCACCTTATATCTCTGCAAAGCGTAAAGGTATTCATATTATAAATCTTACTAGAACGGCTCGGTTTTTATCCGAAGCTTGTGATTTAGTTTTTGATGCAGCTAGTAGGGGAAAACAATTTTTAATTGTTGGGACCAAAAATCAAGCAGCTGATTTAGTAGCACGGGCTGCAATAAAGGCTCGTTGTCATTATGTTAATAAAAAATGGCTTGGTGGTATGTTAACAAATTGGTATACTACAGAAACGAGACTTCATAAGTTCAGGGACTTGAGAACAGAACAAAAGACGGGTAGACTCAACCGTCTGCCGAAAAGAGATGCGGCTGTGTTGAAGAGACAACTATCTCACTTGCAAACATATCTGGGCGGGATTAAATATATGACAGGGTTACCCGATATTGTAATAATTGTTGATCAGCAAGAAGAATATACGGCTCTTCGAGAATGCATCACGTTGGGAATCCCAACGATTTGTTTAATCGATACAAATTGTGACCCCGATTTAGCAGATATTTCGATTCCAGCGAATGATGACGCTATAGCTTCACTCCGATTAATTCTTAACAAATTAGTATTTTCAATTTGCGAGGGTCGTTCTAGCTATATACGAAATTCTTGATTAATAATAAGATTGCGTGTAAATTATTTTTTAAACTCCATAGAATAGATTTATTGAATTGGTTATGATTCCTGAATTGCACAAAAGAGATAAAACTAACTGAGGCTATTGTATGATTAGTTGATATTAAAAATATACAAATCAAGTGAAGAAGTTGAAAAAGAGATGGTTAAATCAAAATAATTCCTTTTTAAAGTTATATTTCTTTCATAGGATAATATGAATGTTTTATTATGTTCCATCAACACATTAAAGGGGTTATACGCTATATCCGGCGTGGAAGTAGGACAACATTTCTATTGGCAAATCGGCGGTTTCCAAGTCCATGCCCAAGTCCTTATTACTTCTTGGGTTGTAATTACTATCTTATTAGCTTCAGCCATTATAGCTGTTCGTAATCCTCAAACCATTCCTACCGATAGTCAAAATTTTTTTGAATATGTCCTTGAATTCATTCGAGACGTGAGTAAAACCCAGATTGGAGAAGAATATGGTCCATGGGTTCCATTTATTGGAACTATATTTCTATTTATTTTTGTTTCGAATTGGTCGGGGGCTCTTTTACCTTGGAAAATCATACAGTTACCCCATGGTGAGTTAGCCGCACCCACAAATGATATAAATACTACCGTTGCTTTAGCTTTACTGACGTCAGTAGCATATTTCTATGCGGGTCTTACCAAAAAGGGATTAGGTTATTTCAGTAAATACATTCAACCAACGCCAATCCTTTTACCCATTAACATCTTAGAAGATTTCACAAAACCCTTATCCCTTAGTTTTCGACTTTTCGGAAATATATTAGCTGATGAATTAGTAGTTGTTGTTCTTGTTTCTTTAGTACCTTTAGTGGTTCCTATACCTGTCATGTTTCTTGGATTATTTACAAGCGGTATTCAAGCTCTTATTTTTGCAACTTTAGCTGCGGCTTATATAGGAGAATCCATGGAAGGCCACCATTGACTAGTTTTTGACGGAGTCTTTTTTTAGCTTAACCCGCTGCAATGTAGACGCGTATCAAATCAAGGTAAGCCCCTTAGGCTTAGGGAACATAAATAGCGAAATAAGGTATAAATTAAGGTATATATGATCGAGAGTAAGTAATAGTAAAACAGATATTACGATATTAAGATTAAGGAATTGTAGAATAAAGAAAAGATATCTAAATTTTTCCTACTCTAACACAACCCATGAATAGTTAGTTTACGTTATGGGGGAAAGACATGTATATGTGATATTAGCTATTAACCAAGTAGATATTAACTAAAGATATATCAAATTTGCCCTACGCCATATATGTTAATTTATATAGGGATTCGAACAAAAGTTCTTCTTTTTCGTCGTTTGAATTTAATATTGCATTGCATGAGTTTCAATCACGAAAAAGAACAAATAATTCAAAGAACGATTCGGAAGAAAGGAAAAAAGAAAGAAATGGAATAACAAAGTTTGTACAAATTCAAAAAGTTGATAGGAACTAAAAAAAAGAGATATCGAGGTATTTCTGCTAATTCACGAATATTATTATTGCAATTCTGGTTTCTTAGTTATTTTGACTGGATAAATTTTAGCCATGGAAAAAGTAAGTCATAATTCATTGGTTGATTGTATCATTAACTATTTCTTTTTTTTTTTTTGGTGCGAGGAATTGCTCATGAATCCACTGATTTCTGCCGCTTCCGTTATTGCTGCTGGATTGGCCGTTGGGCTTGCTTCTATTGGACCTGGAGTTGGTCAAGGTACCGCTGCGGGACAAGCTGTAGAAGGGATCGCGAGACAACCAGAAGCAGAGGGAAAAATACGAGGTACTTTATTGCTTAGTCTGGCTTTTATGGAAGCTTTAACAATTTATGGACTAGTTGTGGCATTAGCACTTTTATTTGCGAATCCCTTTGTTTAATCCTATAAACTAAAAATACATATAGTTTTTTCTTTCTTTGGGGTTGCTGCTGCTTTTTCTTTTTTCAAATTAGATTCAAATTTCATTTCTTATTCCTTCGGACAATAGCCCATGTACATGTAAAGGACTGATTGGGGGAGGGGGAATTGGCACACCAATTAGCTTTCTTCTTTCATTTTCGTATTCCAACGGAACTCTTTTTAAGAAATATTGCAACAAACGAGATAGTTCGAAACTCACATAACATAAGACTCAATATCTAATTCTAATAAGTATCATTCTTATGGGAAATTGCCAATTGAAACAAAATACATTTAGATTTTTGAAATCCATATTATTTTTAACTCTATGTTAGGAGTATTTAGAAAAATAAATAATAGGAAAAATGCTACAATAAATAAAAAATATAGATAATTTGTCTTATCTATAAGAATACGCAAGAGGAGATCATATGAAAAATGTAACCGATTCTTTCCTTTCCGTAAGTTATTGGTCATCCGCCGGAAGTTTCGGGTTTAATACCGATATTTTTGCAACAAATCCAATAAATCTAAGTGTAGTACTTGGTGTATTGATTTTTTTTGGAAAGGGAGTGTGTGTGAGTTGTTTATTTCAAGAATAGGCTGGATACGACCAACTGCACTTTTTTTTGGTATAACTAGTAAAGAAAAGGTGCATGATTCTGCGAATTACTTCTGAATAAATTAAGAAATTCCATTTTAGAACCATAGCATTTCGTGAGTCATTGGTAAATATACTTTGATTCTCTATTAACCAATAATGTGGAACCATTAACAGGGTTAAAGCTAAACCGTTTGAAGTCCAAATATAAGTACGGTACTCTTTCTACTATTAGTATTAGCTTAATACAGAAATGGTTTCAAAACCAAAACAAAGGGTTGGAATTTTTTTTTGATATAA